ATAAAGTGGAGAGGGGCTACGAACCACAAAGATATTGGTACTTTATACTTGTTGGCGGGGGCTTGAGCCGGGTTTGTCGGGGCAGCAATAAGGGTTTTAATTCGTTTAGAGCTTGGACAGTGTGGAATATTCTTAGGAAGGGATCAGCTGTATAACGTTTTAGTTACTGCGCATGCTTTTGTAATAATCTTTTTCATGGTCATACCAGTTTTAATTGGGGGGTTTGGTAATTGGCTGGTACCCCTTATATTAGGGGCTCCTGATATGGCATTTCCTCGATTAAATAATTTGAGATTTTGATTTTTGATACCCTCCCTTTTGTTATTATTACTAAGAGGGGCAGTAGAGGCAGGAGCGGGTACTGGGTGAACTGTGTATCCTCCGTTGAGAGCAGTGGGGCACCCTGGAAGTTCTGTAGACTTTGCTATTTTTTCATTGCACTTAGCAGGGGTTTCTTCCTTGTTAGGAGCAGTAAATTTTATTAGAACTATTTTCAACCTTCGGGTCTTTGGGATGTACCTGGATTTAGTCCCATTATTTGTTTGAGCGGTATTGTTAACAGCTGTGTTACTACTACTCTCGCTGCCTGTTTTAGCTGGGGCTATTACAATGTTACTTACGGATCGTAATTTAAATTCTTGCTTTTATGATGTCAGAGGGGGGGGGGATCCTATTCTGTATCAGCACTTATTTTGATTTTTTGGACATCCTGAGGTGTACATTCTCATTTTACCGGGGTTTGGCTTAATTTCTCATATTATTTCGCAGGAGACATCTAAAAAAGAAGTGTTTGGGGTCTTAGGTATAATCTACGCTATAGCTTCGATTGGTGTCTTAGGATTTGTAGTGTGGGCACATCATATGTTTACCGTTGGTTTAGACACAGACACTCGGGCATATTTCACTTCGGCTACGATAATCATTGCGGTTCCAACAGGAATTAAGATTTTTAGGTGGGTGGGGACTTTATACGGAAGTAAGCCAAGTTACAGGCCGTCGTTTATGTGGGCTTTAGGCTTTATTTTTCTTTTTACACTTGGGGGTTTAACAGGAATTGTGCTTTCAAACTCATCTTTGGATATTGTGCTTCACGATACGTATTATGTTGTTGCCCATTTCCATTATGTTTTAAGAATAGGGGCAGTGTTCGCATTGTTGGGAAGTCTTATTCATTGATTCCCCCTTTTCACAGGAGTCACTTTAAATCCTCTTTGAGCTAAGGCTCAGTTTTTTACAATATTTCTTGGGGTTAATACCACCTTTTTCCCCATGCACTTCCTTGGGTTAGCGGGCATACCTCGTCGTTACGCGGACTATCCTGATWTTTTCTTTACTTGAAACTTGGTTGCAAGCATGGGCTCAATCGTGTCTATTGTGTCAATCTTGTTCTTACTGTTTATAATTTGAGAAGCGTTGGGTTCTCATCGTTGTGTGTTGGGAAGAAAAAGGTTAAATACTAGTCTTGAGTTGGCACATTCCTGTCCGCCAATAACTCATTCCTATTCATCTTGTCCTAGAATTTACAAGTTCAAAAGTAAGCTAACTTAAGCTGAAGAGCTCATGACTCTTTGATAATTAATTTCTTTTGAAATCTGTTCGGAGTAGTTAAAAAATAATACTAACTTTGGAAGTTAGAGTTTGAAATATCTGAAATCTAAGTTTTAAAAATATTTGCTTGTCAAGCAAAAGAGGGTGTAAGCCAGTTTTTATGGTGTAAATAACATATTGAATTTTCTTTTCAAAGATTTTATAAAAATTAGAGCCAGATCTAAGATTTTGAAAATCTGAATTAGGGAGCTTTTCTCTTGGTTCTTGGTTTTTTAGTATAACAAGTACACAAAATTGCAAATTTTTAGGTTAAAAAGCCTGAGTTTTAAGTCATTAACTAATGATTTTTTATTTGCACTAAAAAGGAAATAAAACTTGTTTTCGGGTGACAGAATAATGTAAAGGTTTTAAGCGCCTTTTATGGGTGTAAGCCCCCTGAAAACCCAAAGTTTCGGAGTAACCAATTATAAAAAATTTTATTTCCTTTAGGGGGGTGGGTCTGCTATTCCTGGGTTTGTTAGGGGGGTTAGGGGGAGTGGATTTGTTTCAATACTGAATTTTCTTAGAGTTAAATCTAGCAGGGTTTATTGTATATGCTTGTGTTGAGGATTCGTTTAAACTCAAGGGAGGTGTGTTTGAGTATTTTTTGATCCAAAGTTTTTATTCCTCTTTCTTATTAATAGTTTTATTACATTTTCCTCTGTTGTACCAAGTGGCTTACAGGGTGACGGTTTCTATTTTACTAATTAAGTTAGGGGTTGCTCCTTTTCACGGGTGGCTTATTAGGCTTTTCCCTCAATTCTCTTGAGAATGTATTTTAATGCTCAGAATTACTCAAAAAGTTTTACCCCTTTACGGAATTTCCGTATTGCGGTCGTTTTTGGGAGTTTGAATATTTGGTTTAATTATAATCTCCGTAATTTTAAGGGTTTTAATCAGAGTGAGATTCTCTTTCAACGAGCGGATGCTTGGGAAAGTGTTGGGGTTTTCCTCTTTGTTTAACCAGGGCTGGTTGCTTAGTAGAACCACGGATTTGAGGTTGCTTATATTTTTTTTGATTTTGTACGGGGTAAGCCTGGGAATTTTTGTTTGATGAGGTAAAAGGAACAGCCTAAAAGTAACAAGGATAAGAGGTAGCAGAGGGAGTCCCGCGATCGCCGCCGGGCTTTTTCTAGGACTTGCAAGATTGGCGGGGCTACCTCCATTTGGATTATTTTTTTGTAAAGCTCATGTTTTGGGCCTTTTATTATCAGAGAGGTTTTTTATGGGGGTCTTTTTGGCGTTAAGCTCAGTAAGAATATTATTAATTTATAGGCGAATTTTTATAAGAGAAATTTCAGGAGGTTGAAAACTACGAGGGTACGGTGGGCAAGGATCCGGCCTAAGAATGATGGTCTCGATACTCGGGTTTAGATCTTTTATGTTTATTTAATGTATTTAGGTGTTTAGCATGCGAAAATTTGAGTTTCTTGGATCTTTTTAAATAAAGAAAATACAGCTTTCCTAGCTTACTTAAAGCATTACTTTGAAGCGGTAAAGAAAACAAACGTTGGTGAGCAATTATATTTGATTTGGTTGTTAGAAGATATGTGGTAGTTTTAATATTAGTAAACGTTGCATTCGTTACTTTGATAGAACGGAAGATTTTAGGGTGCGCTCAATTTCGGAAGGGTCCTAATAAGGTCTCTTTGGGAGGGGTGCTCCAACCTATTGCGGATGCAATTAAGCTTTTTGGTAAAGAGATCATAAGACCTAGAATAAGAAATTCTTTACTTTTTAGGGTGGCCCCGGCTCTAGGGTTAGTAGTTTTTATATTAATTACAAGTAGTCTTATTGGGCAAAGGCATGGGGGGTTTATTGAATATAGATTAATCTATATTTTATGCATTATAAGACTTGGGGTTTACCCACTATTTGTTGCTGGGTGGTCCTCTAATAATAAGTATGCTTTGCTAGGAAGGCTGCGGGGAATCGCTCAATCAATCTCATATGAAATTAGGTTAAGACTAATTTTTCTAAGACTGATATTACTATCCCAGACTTTTAGAGTAAGAGGGTTTGAACATTTTTTACCCAGGGGATGCTTAACTCTTTTCTTGAGTCCTCTTATATTGCTTTGATTGGTTAGATGTTTAGCAGAAACTAATCGAACCCCGTTTGACTTTTCTGAGGGAGAATCAGAATTAGTGTCAGGGTTTAATGTAGAGTTTGGGGGGCTAAACTTTGTGTTTATGTTTATAAGTGAATATGGGATAATCTTATTTTTCTCTGTGTGGACAAGAAATATATTTATTGCAGGCTCAAGGCTATCCTTTAGTGGGAGTGTGGGTAGTTTGGTTTTTGTATTTTTTTGGATGTGAACTCGGGCTACTTTACCACGGTTTCGGTATGATAAGCTAATAATATTGGCATGAACATCAATTTTGCCTGTAAGATTAGGCTATGTGTGTTTCACAGGGGTGCTTGGGGGGTGCGTATAAGATGATAAGATGAGGTCAGTTGGGGTTCCAGGACGCGGGGTCTTACTTTATAGAGGAGTTCATTTATTTTCACGATTTTACAATAATAATTATTTTAGGGGTTTTATCTTATGTCGTCGTTTTTCTTATCTTAGGGCTAACCAGGGGTTGGGTAGACAGGGGGTTTGTAGAAGGGCAATTAATTGAGTTTATATGAACTATTTTTCCAGCTCTTATTTTGATTCAAATTGCTTTCCCATCTTTACTTTTGTTATATTTAATTGAAGACTTCAGTAAATCTTTTTTGGTGTGTAAGGTTATTGGTCATCAGTGGTATTGAAGTTATGAAATTAAAACCGAAAGCTCCGAGCTTTTGGCAAGGGTTGATTGTTATATGCTTCCGCGAGAAGATGCTTTTGGGATGCGTCTGTTACTTACTGATGAGTTTTTAATGCTTCCTATTAATGTGCCTGTGCGAATTTTGGTTACTAATNATGATGTAATCCACTCTTGAACACTCCCTAGATTGGGCATCAAAGGAGATGCTGTCCCTGGGCGGCTAAATCAGCTTAACCTGACACTTAATCGTAAAGCAATATTTTATGGTCAATGCTCCGAAATTTGTGGGGCTAATCATAGGTTTATACCCATTATATTAATAGGGGTTTATAGATGAGAGTTTTTTGCGTGATTAGATCGACTTTAGTTTCCTAGTGTGGCAGATTAGTGCAATAAATTTAGGTTTTATTAATGGTTCATTTCCCGCTGGGTAATAGAAAAGTTTAAAACGTTAAATTGTAAATTTAAAATAATTGCTTTGGGCAATTTCTATTAATTTATAAGGCGTCTCGATTTAGACCATTAACTAGGATTATTCGGCACACGGTAATCACTTTGCCCGCCCCTATTAATATTTCAACGTGGTGAAATTTTGGTTCCCTTCTGGGAATTTGTTTGGCGAGCCAGATTTTGAGAGGATTAATTCTAAGGCTTCACTTCACTGCTCATACGGATCTCAGATTTTATGTGGTGATTCAAAGATTTGGGGATGTTTACTATAATTGGTGGTTTCGTGCTCTCCACGCTAATGGGGCCAGGTTCTTTTTTATTGGGCTTTATTTACATATTGCTCGGGGTCTCTATTATGGATCCTACGTTTTCAAGGAAGTTTGGTCCATTGGAGTTGTGATCTTACTTTTGGTAATAGCAAGGGCCTTCTTAGGCTATGTCCTTCCGTGGGGACAGATATCTTTTTGGGGGGCAACGGTTATTACTAGACTATTTTCGGCACTCCCAGTTGTTGGGGGAGATGTGGTGGTTTGATTGTGAGGGGGCTTCTCGGTGGATAATGCTACCTTGACTCGGTTTTTTGGGCTTCATTTCGTGTTGCCCTTCATTGTGGCGGGGCTAGTTGGGCTTCACCTGTTCTTCTTACACGACCAAGGGTCGTCAAATCCTTTAGGGGTGAGATCAGATTTTAATAAGGTTGTTTTTCATCATTGTTATGTGCTTAAGGATTTAGTGGGGGCTTGTTTTTTCATTGGCCCCTTACTTGGACTGGTTTACTTTAACCCTTGGCCTCTAGGAGATCCTGAAAATTTCATTGAGGGGAATCCCTTAGCCACACCACATCATATCCAACCTGAATGATATTTTTTATTTGCCTATGCCATTTTGCGGGCCGTACCTAACAAGTTAGGAGGAGTCGTAGCGTTGGCTGCTGCGGTCTTGGTACTGTTTTATATACCAGTAAGACCTAAAACTTCTGTCAAAGGGGTATCTTTTTACCCATGAGGAAAAATTTTGTTTTTTAGGTTGATTGGGGTGTTTTTTCTGCTTACATGGGCAGGGTCTAAGCCGGTAGAAGAACCATATGTGGTGATTAGACAGGTTTTAAGTTTCTTGTATTTTTCCTATTTTGCCTTAAGTGGACCCATCACTCGTATTCAAGATAAGTTGTTGTAAATTTACTTAGTTTAATGAGAACGAGGGTTTGTGGTATCCTAGGTACATAAGTAGTAAATAGACTAATAATTAAACAAGTTTCGGCCTTGTAAAAGCTTTGGCGTTAGCTGGAAATATCTATATTTGAGCTTTTAACGCTACCTGTGATTTTAGTTCACCCAGTTTGCATAAGGGTGAGTTTGCTAGGAGGTTATTTTTTTGAACTAACCGAATTTGGGGGGGTAGACCTGTGGGTGTTAAGTAGGGGTTTCACTGGGTTAGATGGGGTGGGATTTTTTATATTAAGTCTTAATAAGTGCATTTTTTTAGCCATTATACTAAGTGGGAGAAAGGAGAGACGAGGATACGGGATAACCATTTTTCTTCTAAGCCTCATTGTTGGGGGTTGTTTCCAAATTCACAGAATTGTGGGTTTCTATGTATTTTTTGAGACAAGCCTGTTACCCATAATAGTTTTAATCTTAGGTTGGGGGTACCAACCAGAGCGTTTAAGAGCTTCTAAGTACTTGCTATCGTATACTGTATTCTTTTCTTTCCCTTTTCTGATTTTCATTTTAGCTGGAGGTTTTTTTGGCGGGGGATTAAGGTTCTGTGAGTGACGTGTCAGCGGTCCAGGAAGATGGGGGGGGTTAATGGCCTGAATCTTGTTAAGGGGCTTTGCTGTTAAGATCCCCGTGTTTGGGATTCATTTATGGTCGCCTAAAGCCCACGTTGAGGCTTCCAGGGGAGGGTCTATAGTGCTAGTTGGGGTTCTTTTGAAATTAGGGGGAGTAGGCCTCTGACGGGTTATACCGGCAGCAGAGGGGTTAGGGCTGGGCGGGGAGCTTTTATCGAGATTAGCTATCTGGGGGGGGTTAGTGATCAGTATTGTGTGTGTGGTTCAATCTGATCTAAAATTACTTATTGCGTACTCCTCAGTTTCGCACATGAGATTGGTGGTGTGAGGTCTTATAAGTTTTAGGTTTTTAGGAAGTCAAGGGGGAGTGTTGATGATAGCAGCTCATGGGTTCAGGTCCTCGGGACTCTTTTATCAGGCAGGGCTAATTTACAGGAAAACGGGGAGTCGTAGACTTTTATTAAACCAGGGCTTATTATCCGTAGTTCCCGGGTTGACCCTTTATTGATTTTTTTTAAATTGTCTGAGTATAGGGACTCCTCCTTCTAGAAATTTTGTAAGTGAGATCGAAATTTTATCTAGGAGGAGTGTACTCAGAGAGTGAGCATGGGGTGCTATTTTGGCAATAAGCTTTTTTTCTGTTACTTATAGAATGGTGGCATACACAATAACTTCTCAAGGGCGGTCTGGTTCTCAATGTCGTTTAGGAGAAAGAGACGGATCTTCTTCTTTAGTGTTAGTATTTCACATTTTGTGCAGATTGCTTTTGGTGGGACTATTTAGTGGAGTATAATTTATTTGGGGTAGTTTATATAGAACTTTTTGTTGTTACCAAAAAAGGTGGCCCAAAATATGTCTAACTTTGTTCGCCATCCTTACCATCTCGTAGATGAGTCCCCATGGCCTCTTTTGGCTGCCGCTGGGGGTTTATTTATTACTTCCGGGATACTAAAAGGGTTTTCCCAAGGTGACTGAATTCTTTTTTTTCTAGGAAGTGCACATGTGTTATTATTGAGCGGGTTATGGTGAAACGACATGAGGAAGGAGGGAGGAGTGCAGGGATTGCACACCTTTGTCGTTCAAACAGGGTTGCGTTGGGGGATAGCTCTCTTTATTGTGAGAGAAGTTTTCTTTTTTCTTTCTTTTTTCTGAAACTTTTTTCATAGTAGGCTGAGTCCTTCGATTGAAATTGGGGGGTCTTGGCCTCCTTTAGGGGTCTTAGTATTTAAACCGTGAGAAATTCCCCTTTTAAATACTATTGTTTTGTTGAGATCAGGTTTAACGGTAACTTGGGCTCACCATGCGGTTCAGTCCGGAGAGCTTGGAGAGGCGTTAATAGGTCTAGGGAGAACACTTGTTTTGGGGGGGTATTTTACTTGTTTACAGGGTTTTGAGTACTGGGAAGCTAGGTTTAGGTTCGCCCATAGGGTTTATGGATCCTCCTTTTATATTGCCACGGGGTTTCATGGAATTCACGTAATTGTGGGGTCCCTGTTTTTATTTGTAAGATTTTGGCGTCTTCAGCAGTGCTCTTTTTCTTCTTCCCACCATGTGGGGCTAGAGGCGGGAATTTGGTACTGACACTTTGTTGATGTGGTTTGGCTATTTCTGTATTTAGTTATTTATTGGTGAGGAAACTCGGTCTACTAAAAAACTTAGGTTAAATAAACCAATTAAATTTCAAATTTAATAATGAGAGAATCAGTTTTTAGTTTTACCGAGAACAAAGTAATTTTCTTTTTGCATTATGAGGTTTTAAAAATCTTAAATATTTTAGAGCTCTAAGATTTCATTTTTTAGTTATTGTCTATACCCGTTTTAAAGGGTTGAATAAAATAACTTAAAGCAGGATATCTGATATTGAAATTTTGTAGTTGTGGTTTATCAAATTCATTTTGAAGAAAAGGTTTTCTAAGTATCAAGGAGGGATTAGCTTTCTTGAATTAAAATCTTAAAATAATATCCCTAGTAGAATGTAATAATTCAAGGCTAAATAAAATTTATGTCTATCTACCACATCAAAACTAACTTAAAAAATTAAATCTTTAGTAAAAATTCAGTGAAACCCAATATTAGAACAGTTTTAAGTGTTAGAAAATTTTTAGCAGTCGTGGAACTTGGTTTAGGTTAATCTGTTTGCCAAATACTTAGGAGAATAATCTCTAAAGCTCTGCCCGGTGATAAAAATTAAACGGCTTGACAAGGTAGCAAAATCAATTGTTCTTTAATTGAGAACCAGAATGAACGGCTTAATTAACTTAAAATATCAGACCTGTTTCGTTTAAATTAATATTCTGAGTGCAAATACTTAGACTAAATTCAGGGACGAGAAGACCCTAAAATCTTATTTACTTATTTAGATTATTATAAAAAATTAATTGGTTGGGGCAACCTAATAAATGTAAATACTTTTTATAGTCTAAACTTGAACTCTGCAACTTATTACCAAGATACTTTAGGGATAACAGCATTAAGGGCCTTGGAGTTCATATCTACTGTGCCTGAATGACCTCGATGTTGAATTAAGAAACCTTCTAAGAGAAAAAGCCTAGAAGTTCAGTCTGTTCGACTGGTATTTTCTTACATGATTTGAGTTAAGATCGACGTAAGTCAGATTGGTTTCTATCTTGAATTTTCTTTGATTTTGATTAGTACGAAAGGAATTTAAAAAGTTTATTATTGTAGTATAAGTATTATATTTAGTTTCCACCTAAAAGATTGTTTCAATAATAGAAATCTTAGTTTATTTAAAATATGATCTTTGTAAGTTCAAGAATCTAGATTTCTGATTTAATAATGGTCCCTATTTAGCTTTAGTAACAATTTTTATGAACAAGGTTAAGACTCTCAATTTTTAGTTTTCTTAGAGTGATTACTATATTGGCGGAGAATCAAGTGCCAGCACCCGCGGTTATACTTGGGCTAAAAGTTAAACAATAAACGTAAACAAACCTTATATTATTTTGTCCTCTAATTAAGTAGGGTGAAAAATTTTATAAGCCCTTCACGTGAACCGGAGTTGTGCCCGGGTAATAGGGCATAAATATAGTTGGGTATAAACTCAAATTTTGTGGCTGTTTTGATGAACAAGAATAGAGAAATTTGAGTTTTGGCTAATCCCCCGTATTGTCTTCCTTTTAATAGTCTGAGTGTGGTTGTCTAAAAATTCCCCAATCTTAAAATTTATGGTCAGATAACATTCAACTTAAAAGGCTTACTCGAATTGCAAAAAAAAGATTTAATAAGTTTTTTAGAAATTTTTAGGATTTATAAGTAAACGTAAAACGTTGAATATAACGCATAAAAGCACATATTGTCCGTCACTCTCGTAATGAGATAAGTCGTAGCAAAGTAACTCTTGCAGAAGCAGGAGTTGGTCTCCAAAATCTGTAAGATAAAAAATTTTTGATTTTTTTAAGAGTATGTGCTCTGGATACAACTTTGGTGCCTGATTAAAGGGCTGTTTTGATAGAACAGATTATGCTTGATTGCCCGAGGTGGGGAAGTAACTATAATTCTAAAACTTTTAAACTGAGGAGGGGTAGTCTGGGGGGTCTTTTTAATCAGTAGGGGATTTGTGCTGATGGTAGGTGGGCTTAGGTGTGCAGGAAACCATCAAAGTGTTGTGATAATATGGGAAGGGTTCAGGGAGTTTTGTCATCCCTTAAGATTTTGTGTACTAGTAGATCTAGAAAGATGTTTTTTCGGGAGAACTGTCTGTTTAATTGCTGGGAGGGTTATACTTTTTAGTGTTTATTATATAAGAGGGGAAAAATTTTTTTATCGGTTTGTGGGAATTATTTTAATTTTCGTGGGCTCCATAATTCTTTTAATTTTTAGGCCAGGCTTATTATCTATTTTTATTGGGTGAGATGGGTTAGGAGTGTCTTCTTTTTTATTGGTGATTTATTTTTTTAGGGATAAATCTCTAAATGCGGGTCTTCTTACCCTCCTTTCTAATCGTTTGGGCGACATTTTTTTGCTGCTGAGGGTAAGGGCAGCATGGGGAAGATTTGGTGCCGAGTTAAGGAGRTTAAGAGAGAGAGGGTATAGTCTAAGGAGGGTTTTACTTCTAGGAATCTTTGCTGCTAGTATGACAAAAAGAGCCCAGGTGCCTTTTTCTGCTTGGCTGCCAGCAGCGATAGCTGCTCCTACTCCTGTTTCTGCTCTTGTCCATTCTTCCACATTAGTAACGGCAGGTCTTTATCTATTAATCCGATTCAGGGGAGGTATAATAAGAAGGGAGTTTTGATCTTGAGGGCTATTTTTTAGGAGCTGCACTTTAGTAATGGCGAGGTTTAGAAGATTAGTGGAATACGACATAAAAAAAATTGTTGCCCTTTCAACTTTAAGGCAGTTAGGATTGATAGGGATAGCAGTTAGTCTTCAATCGATGGGGGCTGCTTTTTTCCACTTAATCATACATGCCTATTTTAAGGCATTATTGTTTATAATAATAGGGTACTGAATCCATCAATGTTCAGGGTATCAGGATCTTCGGGTCAGAAGAATTTCTTCCCAAGAATTCAAGTTATCAAGAGTGTTCACGCTTTTGGCACTAAGAAGGTTAAGAGGAATTCCGTTTATATCAGGCTTTGTTTCTAAGGATTTTTTATTAGAAAGAAGCAGCATAATAAGTAGAATCAGGATTGGGAGGGGAATATTAATAGTACTAGGTTGTGTGCTAACTGTGGTATACAGGGGCCGGCTTTTGATAAGGTTGCTGGGGTTTAAGTGGAGAGGGGAGCCATTATCTAATTGGTCCGAGAAGAGGGGATTTTTTTGGGCGAGTTTAATAGTTTTGAGATTTTTGAGATTAATAGGAGGTTCAGGACTAGGGGGGTATCTGATTCCTTTAGGAAGGGTTTTGCTTATTCCGCTAGAAATTAAGTTTTTATTTAGTATAATCGTAAGGAGGGGGGTTCTTTTGAGTTACGTAATGTCTCGTTGAGAAAATCTAATTTCAAAGCGTCTTCAAGTGCTAGGAGGATTATGRGGGCTAAGATTCTTGAGTTTTCCTTTGTTAACAAAAAGAGTTCTTTATTTAGGCCAAGGATCAAAAGAGGTTGAAGAGTTGTGGTTACCGTTAATGTCAAGGGGGTGAATTCAAGGRAGGTTTTTAGAGTTAAGAGAGTCCTTAGGGGTAAAGAGGTCTAAAAACTTTAATCTTTTTAGAAATTTGCCTATTTTWGGATTGAGGGTGTTTGGGGGGATATGTTGGTTTTACACAGGGTATATCATRTTATAAAATTTTTATATTAATAGGTTGAATAGGGGTGGTCGGAGGGTTAGTAGGAGTTCTTAGGGTTTTAGGGTATTCTGTGAGAAAGAAGAGGGGGTGGGTAAGAGTAGAGAAATCAAGACCTTTTGAGTGCGGGTTTATTCCCAGCTCTAGAGCACGAGTATCTTTCTCCTTGCATTTTTTTTTAGTTGCTTTAATTTTTATTGTTTTTGATGTTGAGCTTCTTCTTTTGTACCCATACGTGGTTAGTTTTAGAGACAACGGGGTTAGAGAGGTTGGCCGAGGTTCTGTTTTTCGTAGGAGTGACTGTTTTTTTAAGTGTGGGATATTTTTGGGAGTGGTCTTGTGAAATATTAAATTGAAGGTGATAATCTAGAAATAGTATATACAAGTACAGGTTAGTTACATCAACCAGGAAGAATTGTCTTATCTAGAGGCTAGTTAGCCAATAACAAGGTATAGACTAACTTTAGTGGTTTACTCAGTAAGTCTGGTGGTAGGACTAAAAAACCCCTTCAGGTTTAGGTTGTATTTAGTGTATTTGTCTATTGTGGGGGGGCTTAGGCTGGGGGTGTGAGTATCTGCTTGAAGTTTTTATGTAATTGTATTGATTTTTGTTGGTGGAATAATGGTTATATTATTATATGTAAGTACGTTTAGGGGGGATCCTAAAATTAAAATAAATATAAGGGCTGGCCTTTCTTTAGGATTCATGTGTTTGTTACTTCCATTTAGTTTTCCCTATGTTGGGAGGTGAGGGGTTGGAAAAATTGAAATTTTAGGAGTATACAGCCAAGGGGGGGGACCTACTCTTCTTAGGGCTATCTATTTGTTGGTTATCCTTTTATTTATTGTAAAGCTTAGAGAAAGCTTCAAAGGCTCTTTGATACTGGCAAGGCTATAGGATTTTGAGGTTTGTGTGGGTTTTTAGGGTTGAGGAAGATTTGAAATCCTTGGGTTCTATTTGGGGTAATCTGATTTAAATTCAGTATTGGAGGTAAAAATCTTCTCATTCTTCTTTTAGTACTAGAGTTGGTTATAGTTTTAAGATTTATTGCGGGGAGGTTTAGTGTTGTTCATAGTCAAGTTAACTTGATGGTTAGTGTGTATTTAAGAGTTATAATAGTGGGAGAATCATTGTTAGCTCTTGGGATATTAATTAAGTTTTCGCGAAGGTATTCTAAGGAGATTTACTCTATTTAGTCAAGAAGAATTCCTCAAATAAGTCCCATAAATTGATATGTTTTATATATGTATTTTAGATTTTTGTTTTTTGTAATTTTGAGAAAGATTCATTTTTTATATGGGTAATCTATTTGGAGTGTTTTCTCCGTATGTGGGGTGGAGAAGGTGGGGGTTAAATTGAAGAGTAGTATTTATAATAGGGGGAATTTTACCAAGAAGATTTTGGCTTATAGGTTATCCTTTGATGACGATATTAAGGAGAGTGCTAGAAGGTTTAGGGCGAGAGTTTAAAAGGCTATTAAGGGGTTTTCAACAGCCTGGTAGATTGTTGGTTCCTAGAAGAGTATTGGTGTTTATTATTTTTAGAAATATCAGGGGTTTACTCCCTTACGTGTTCGCAAGGACAGCCCATCTGAGGTTTACTCTTAGGTTGGCCTTACCTCTTTGATTAGGACAGATTTTGCTGAGGATGTATCGGCAGCCTTTATGGGTTTTAAGACATTTTGTGCCAGAGGGTGCCCCAATAGTTCTAGGGCCTTTTATGGTATTAATTGAAATTATTAGAAATATTATTCGTCCCTTAACTCTGGCTGTTCGATTATTTGCAAATTTGACAGCGGGGCATATCTTAGTAGTTTTGTTAAGTAGGACTTGCGGGGGGTTTAGAACTTTTTTAGGTTTAAGTATACTAGTATTGTTGTTTGTGTTAGAGTTAGCAGTGTGCATTATTCAAGGATATGTATTTTCTACGTTAAATATTTTGTACTTTAGGGAGTCCGAGACCAAGGTAATAGTATTAAAATAACAAAATCTTTAAAATTTTTAATTTCTAATTAAAAACAAGCATATTAATGTTGGATTTTTGGCTTGGCTCTAAATTGGGGAATATTGGAAAAAGAGGCTCAAAACAGAGGGGAGCCGGCGAAAGCCCTAAATTAGAAAATTAGGGGTAGGGAGGCTGTAAACCGGCCATTTGGACGTTTGCGTGTAATTAATTTTTGAAGATTAAATGGGCGCCGATCCGCGGTCGGGGGAGGTCATCGCTGGTATGCCTGGGTGTAGGGCGGATGTCCTAGCTCTGCGCTTGACGGCTGATTATCGCTGAAAAAAAGAAAGAAAAAAAGAAAAGTTGAAAATTTTTGTAGATACACAGTAACCCCCCGGGGGGTTGGTAAGAGTGGGTACCAAAGGGGAGAGGAAGAATTATATCAGCTAGAAATTTCTTATTAGGGGTTGAAGGGCAATTAAAAAAAAGTTGTGTGTACCAAGTTACAAAAATTTCCAAGTTTAGATTAAAAGACAGAAAACAAAATTTTTTAAACTGAGGGAGTGGGCAGTAATTACCTGGCGAGCCTAGGAGCCTGGGGGGGTCAAGTAGATTCTTGGCTTGGCTCTAAATTGGGGAATATTGGAAAAAGAGGCTCAAAACAGAGGGGAGCCGGCGAAAGCCCTAAATTAGAAAATTAGGGGTAGGGAGGCTGTAAACCGGCCATTTGGACGTTTGCGTGTAATTAATTTTTGAAGATTAAATGGGCGCCGATCCGCGGTCGGGGGATGTTTAGA